GATTAGGTCTAACTTTGTTGACCAAACTGCAAGCATGGAACTTTACCAGATGAAATAGGGAAAGACAGAAGATAGAACTTAAAAGAAAAGGATAATTGAAGTAACGTGTCTTCGAATCCACTTTGGTTGGGGTTCGAAAAACGAATAAAAATAAATAAAAATAAAGTAAATTCAAGGAAGAGCTTTCCCTTTTTCAGGGGCGTTTGGGGGTCGTGGAATGCTTTTCTTCTCGTCTTATTCTATATGGAATACAATGAGTTAAAATAAGAAGGAATAGGGGAATATTCGACCGTTTACTCCAAAAAGAGGATTAAATCCTATTGAAAAGTAAATAATCCGAAATAGAAAGAGCTTTTTTAAAATTCCATTCTTTATTTCTCTTTCACTCGAACCCCCCCCCAAAAAAAAAAATCCAATTTTCTTTTTCAACGGGGTTAGATGATCTAGTTCTTAATATTATTACTTTACTTACCTGATAGATTCCACAACGAATCTTTTGATTCGGAATTAGGGATTCATGTCCCATCTGATGAATCGATTTTCTTTTATACTTTTGTATCTCACTCTATCTTGTTTTTTAGTATTATCTAAAATAACCGATGAATTCGAAATTTTCCATAACTTAGGTAAGTGCTTTATCAACATATGTAGTGTAGTGAAAAAATAAATGGAATTTAACCCCTTCATGCTTACTATAACTAGTTATTTCGGTTTTCTACTGGCTGCTTTAACTATAACTCCAGCTCTATTTATTGGCTTGAACAAGATAGGTCTTATTTGATACGTCTTATTTGAAATGAATTGAATGAATAAGTCAGAAAAGAAGAAAAGAAAAATCTTTTGTATTCCTAGTATTCTAGGACTCTTTTCCGCACTAATCACCAATTCTTTTCTTGGTCATTGAGATTCGTGGATAATTTAGACTATTATTTAGAGATAGATCGTACCTCTTTTTTTTAGCCCCTCGAACAAATAGAAATGATTGAAGTTTTTCTTTTTGGAATCGTCTTAGGCCTAATTCCTATTACTTTAGCGGGATTATTCGTGACTGCGTATTTGCAATACAGGCGTGGGGATCAGTTGGATCTTTGATTGAGTAACATTTCTTTTTTGATTGACCTCCTCCAGACCAGAGAGGAGGTCAAAGTGGAGTTGCAATTCGACTTTGTTTTTTTTAAGTTATTTTACTCTGTTTCGGCATAAAACAGATGGAATCACGCTCTGTAGGATTTGAACCTACGACATCGGGTTTTGGAGACCCGCGTTCTACCAAACTGAACTAAGAGCGCTTTCAAAAAGAAAATTCCTAACGTGTTTCACGTACGTTACGTATAGTATTCACAAATTCAAGTTATACCCACTTTAATCGATCTCCCCGATACTGCCCATAAAGAAGAGAGAAGGAATAGGTAGGGATGACAGGATTTGAACCTGTGACATTTTGTACCCAAAACAAACGCGCTACCAAGCTGCGCTACATCCCTTTTCCAAATTGTTGTACAATGCCATTGTACAAAATTCCTTTCTTGTTTTCCACATTGTAATTTTCTTCTATTTCTCTATCTATATAGAACTTTCTTGTCATTTCTTATTTTTGGTCTCATATAATCAAGGAAGGGTATACATCTAAAATCCAATCGAATTTCACCTATAAAAGAAAGATTACTATTCCTTAGTAATGTATAGGAGGAAGGGTCATCTTTTTTAGGTATAGGAAAATTTCGTCTATATGGTTCATTTTATATATATAATATTGTATTTCTTTTTTTAGTTACGAATTTAAGAAATACAAACTATCTTGGGCAAAAGTATCTGATCATATATGTATTCCAATAAGGAAGGAGGATTTTCAATGCGGGATATAAAAACATATCTCTCTGTAGCACCCGTGCTAAGTACTCTATGGTTTGGGGCTTTAGCGGGTTTATTGATAGAAATTAATCGTTTATTCCCAGATGCTTTGTCATTCCCTTTTTTTTCATTCTAGTTATTCCTATGCGAGAGATAGAATTTCACATGACGAAAATATTCCTTCAATCCTTTTTTAGTATACGAAGCAAAAAGAAAGAAAAGATGGATTGGGTCGAACCTCAGGGTCATGAAAAATTCGGTAAATCCCTTTTTAGAAAACACAAATTTAATTAAAAAGGGTATCCAAGTTAAGTCAGGCCTCACAACAAATCAGAGCATAGAAAGAGGCTAGGACTGGGGTTGCTACTTAAATGAAAGGATTTCGAAGCAAAATCCTTGCTAATTCGACAAGGATTGTATTTTTTAATTATTTCTCTATTTTTTATTCTATTGGATTCGTTAGAGAATTCGAAGAATTACAACAAAATATTTAGAATTAGAAATCACATTTTTAGTTAGAAACTTCTATGGATTTTATTCTTCTTCTTCGGATCCAAAATAGAAGAATAAAGGAATAGATATAAGAATTAAGTTAAGTCGATCCAAAAAGGAAAGGAGGTTCATGGCCAAGGACAAAGATGTTAGAATCGGAGTTATTTTGGAATGTATCAGTTGTGTTCGAAAGGGTACCAATAAGGAATCGACGGGAATTTCTAGATATAGTACTCAAAAGAATCGTCACAATACACCCGGACAATTAGAATTAAGAAAATTTTGTCGTTATTGTCGCAAGCATACGACTCATAACGAAATAAAGAAATAGGAGCATCGTGTGCTCGATTTTTCCAAAGAACAAAAAGAGTAAGAACTTCTTATTTAATATATAGAACATAGATAGAAAACAAAATAAAAATCAACTCATCTGATTTTAGGTAGATATTATTTCATATGTATAGAGGATTTTTATTTAATTTATATATATTTATTATATTTATATATTTAGTATATGAATATAATAATATATGGACCAAAGAAAGGCTACTTACTTCTGGATCCAGAATTAATAAAATAAAGAAATCCTTTTTTTTGCCCATTTTCAAATAAAATAAGGAATAAATCATGTATATATCTAAACAACCTTTTCGTAAATCTAAGCAACCCTTTCGTAAATCCAAACAACCCTTTCGTAAATCCAAACAACCTTTTCGTAAATCTAAACAACCTTTTCGTAAGCGTTCTCGAATTGGCCCGGGGGATCGAATTGATTATAGAAACATGAGTTTAATTAATCGATTTATTAGTGAACAAGGAAAAATATTATCCAGACGAATAAATAGATTAACCTTGAAACAACAACGATTAATTACTCTTGCTATAAAACAGGCTCGTATTTTATCTTTCTTACCATTTCGTAACTATGAAAATGAGAAGCAATTTCAAGCCCAGTCAATTTCAATAATTACTGGCCCTAGAAACAGAAAAAATAGACATATTCCTCAATTAACACAAAAGTCCAATTCCAATCGAAACTTAAGAAACTCCAACCAGAATTTAAGAAACAACAATCGAAACTGAAGTTCCGATTGTTGATGTTTTATTCAAAAAGGTAAGACTCATATTATATAAAGTAATCCTGTTTTGATTCTTGGTAATCTTAATTTATTGTATCTTCCCGGAGTTCCTTCTCCGGGAATTCGTTTTTAATTATTCCTGTATATTACTTTTTTCTCCCTTTAATTGATGGTTTTTATTTTATTAGAAATCGTGTAAAGATTATTTGGATTTGATACAGCTACTTGTGCAAGCATTTTACGATTAAGAATCAATTCCTTCTTATACAGATTGTGTATTAATTTACTATAACTATCGAAACTATCGAATACTTTATATATCCGTGTTGCCGCGTTTATCCGAGTGATCCACAAACGACGAAAATCCCTCTTTTGCCTGCCTCTATCTCGATGAGAAGAAAAAAAAGCTCTTCTTACTTGTTGAGTAATCATTCGATTAAGTCTTAAATGAGCACCTCTAAAGTTTGAGGCAAATGAACGCATTTTTGTTCGTCGTCTCCGAGCTATATATCCTCGCGGAACTCTGGTCATTGAATCAAATTAACCTTAATGAATAACTAATGATTTCTCTTGTTTTAACCGTCCCTTTTCCCATTAATAACAAAACGGATTATTCCGATATATAAAATATTAATTCCAACGGCTTTTGCTACTATAACCTTCCCAACCACGATTTTTTATTCTATTCCCTTCAGTTATTTCGCATAGAAATAACAAATTCTAACCATACTAAAAAAACAGTGGGTTCCATCGTTTCTATGGTTTCCTTTTAAACGGTGAGGCCCTCTCTATACACCGGAGCCCTCTCTTTCATTTCATCAAAAGGTATTGTGAACTTGTATAGTTCACATCCTTTGGCTCTACCTATCCATTATAGAGTAAATAGCTCTTTTCACAATAAGAGTTATTCATACAGTGACGGTATTTAATTATGAAAGTTGGCTTAATAGCTGACCCTTTAGTCCGTTCTTTTAAGATAAAGGAGCATAAGCCTTTTTCTTTTTATTACTATTTCCTCCGCTTAATAGATAACCATTTGCTACCAATGGGGGAATTGCTTCTTCTAATTCCAATCTAGATGATTGGGTTTGCACCAAAGGAAACCAGAAATTCCATATACCATAGAAATCTAGGATAGAGAAGCTCTACCCTATTCATTGGTACTGATCATGGATACTTCCAAAATTGTCTTATTTGTTTGAACTCATGATCTGAACGAGTCGCACATACACCCTAGCACATGTTCCTCGACGCTGAGGACACCCCTTAAGCGCGGGCGTTTTTCTAGCATTTCGTATTGGCTGTCTTGCATTTCTAATAAGTTGTTTAACTGTCGGCATGTCGTATGTATATAGAAAAAAATGGATTGGTTTAGATCGATCTTAACCTGCGGATTCATCATCATGAAGTATTTCTATTTTCTATAAAATCGCATAAAACCCGAATTTAGGTTTGAAATAAATTTACAAGAAATCCAGCCCCTACCAATCCTTAAACATTTCTGGAAACCGCACTGGATCGGTATCGCAGTGCTCGTCAATCATTTCATCCCCTACAATATCGACAAGTCCATAAGCTTTTGCTTCGTCTGCTGACATGAAAACATCCCTTTCCATGTCTTCGGATACAACCCAAAAAGGCTTGCCTGTTCTTAGTGCATAAACCCTTGTGATCATTTCGCGAACTTTGTGTAATTCTTCCACTTCTAGTAAAAATTCAGGTGTCCTTGCCCGATAATAAGCACTAGCAGGTTGGTGAAGCATAATCCTAGCGTGAGGGAATGCTATACGCTTAGTGGGTTCTCCTCCAAGCAGAATAAAGGAGGCCATGGATGCAGCTATTCCAAGGCATATTGTATATATGTCTGGTGTCACCGTTTGCATCGTATCAAAAATTGCCATTCCTGAGATTAGCCATCCGCCGGGAGAGTTTATAAACAAAAAAATATCGCTAATTCCATCTTCTATACTGAGATATACCATGAGACCCGTAATATGATTCGTGATCTCGCAACGAATCTCTTGACCTAAAAAAAGTGTTCTTTCTCGATACATAACATTGTATAAGTCAACCCAAGTCGCTTCTTCATCTCCGGGAATCCGGTAAGGTACTTTTGGAACACCAATCGGCATATTAGATTAATATTATTAAATTTAAGTAACAAAACTACACTTTAATATGGAAACGTAAGAATGGAGGAGAAAGAAAGAATCCGCAGTTTATTATCTTTATTTTTTCTTATTCTATAAGAATACTATAGATTATATTAATACATAGATTGAAAAATGATACATATAAGGAAGGTAAAACAGATTGAATAAAGAAAAAGGAATTTTTGATTCGAATGATAAACAAAGACGGATTAGGGATCTATTCTAGGTTTTTCCAAGTAGCCCAAGCTACCCATTGCATATTGGCACTTATCGAGTATAGAATAGATCTGCTTCGCTTTCTTCTTACAAACAGAATTGGCTTCTTATTTTTAATGAAATGAAATAAATATTCATGCTTTCTGACACAGAATCCCCTAGAAGGGATATGGATAGTCTTTTCCAATGCGATAAAATAAAACGACATCGTGTCTATTTTTCTTTGCTAAAGGGGTATTTCGATGGGTTTGCCTTGGTATCGTGTTCATACTGTCGTATTGAATGATCCGGGTCGATTGCTTGCGGTGCATATAATGCACACAGCTCTAGTTTCTGGTTGGGCTGGCTCGATGGCTTTATACGAATTAGCGGTTTTTGATCCCTCAGATCCTGTTCTGGATCCAATGTGGAGACAAGGTATGTTTGTCATCCCCTTCATGACTCGTTTAGGAGTAACCAATTCGTGGGGTGGTTGGACTATTTCAGGAGGAACTACAACGAATCCGGGTATTTGGAGTTATGAAGGTGTGGCAACTGCGCATATTGTGTTTTCTGGCTTGTGTTTCTTGGCAGCTATCTGGCATTGGGTATATTGGGACCTAGAACTATTCCGTGATGAGCGGACGGGAAAACCCTCTTTGGATTTACCGAAGATCTTTGGAATTCATTTATTTCTTGCAGGGGTGGCTTGTTTTGGCTTTGGTGCATTTCATGTAACGGGTTTGTATGGTCCTGGGATATGGGTGTCCGATCCTTATGGACTAACTGGAAAAGTACAAGCTGTAAATCCTGCGTGGGGCGCAGAAGGTTTTGATCCTTTCGTTCCGGGAGGAATAGCTTCGCATCATATTGCTGCGGGTACATTGGGCATATTAGCGGGCCTATTCCATCTTAGTGTCCGTCCGCCTCAACGTCTATATAAAGGATTACGTATGGGCAATATTGAAACTGTACTTTCCAGTAGTATTGCTGCTGTTTTTTTTGCAGCTTTCGTAGTTGCCGGAACTATGTGGTATGGGTCGGCAACTACCCCAATCGAATTATTCGGGCCTACTCGTTATCAGTGGGATCAGGGATACTTTCAGCAAGAAATATATCGAAGAGTTAGCGATGGGTTAGCTGAAAATCTTAGTCTATCAGAAGCTTGGTCTAAAATTCCCGAAAAATTAGCTTTTTATGATTATATTGGTAATAATCCCGCAAAAGGGGGATTATTCAGAGCAGGCTCAATGGACAATGGGGATGGAATAGCTGTTGGATGGTTAGGACATCCCGTCTTTAGAGATAAAGAAGGACGCGAGCTTTTTGTACGTCGTATGCCTACTTTTTTTGAAACATTTCCGGTAGTTTTAGTAGATGAAGAGGGAATTGTGAGAGCGGACGTTCCTTTTAGAAGAGCAGAATCCAAATATAGCGTTGAACAAGTAGGCGTAACAGTCGAGTTCTATGGTGGCGAACTTAATGGAGTAAGTTATTCTGATCCTGCTACTGTAAAAAAATATGCGAGGCGTGCACAATTAGGGGAAATTTTTGAATTAGATCGAGCTACTTTGAAATCAGATGGTGTTTTTCGCAGCAGTCCAAGGGGTTGGTTCACTTTTGGTCATGCTACCTTTGCTTTGCTCTTCTTTTTCGGACACATTTGGCATGGCGCTCGAACCTTGTTCCGAGATGTTTTTGCTGGTATTGATCCAGACTTGGATGCTCAAGTAGAATTTGGAACATTCCAAAAAGTTGGAGATCCAACTACAAGGAGACAGACAGCTTGATACCACATTGCTATGGTATCTTTCACCTCTCTTTTTTGATTTGACATAGAAAACTTCTCCTGTCCTTTTTTTGACTTGACTCTTTTTCTTTTTTTATATGGGAAATGATCCCAAATGACAAGTGAATAGGTGTGGAAGTTATAATTGTAAATAAACCACGATCGAATCTATGGAAGCATTGGTTTATACGTTCCTTTTAGTTTCGACTTTAGGGATCATTTTTTTCGCTATCTTCTTCCGAGAAGCACCTAAGGTTCCGACTAAAAAATGAAATAATTTAATTGAAGTAATAAGTCTCCCAGATGGGGAGACTTATTACTTCAATTAGTCCCCATGTTCTTCGAATGGATCTCTTAATTGTTGAGAGGGTTGCCCAAACGCGGTATATAAGGCATACCCAGTAAAGCTTACAAGTAAACCAGATATGGAGATGGCGACTAAAGTTGCTGTTTCCATTTTTTTTTGTAGAATTTCAAGATTACAATGGATCTATGAAAAGATCGTGTATTTACAACTACAATGGAATAGTATACAAAGTCAACACCAATGATTAAATAGAATTTATGGTTACACAAACCGTTGAAGATAGTTCTAGAGCTAGGCCAAAACGAACTGGCGCAGGTGGTTTATTGAAACCCTTGAATTCAGAATATGGGAAAGTAGCTCCAGGCTGGGGAACTACTCCTCTTATGGGGGTCGCAATGGCTTTATTCGCGATATTCCTATCTATCATTTTAGAAATTTATAATTCTTCTGTTTTACTGGACGGAATTTTAATGAATTAGGTTTCTACTAACTAAAACAAGGCCTTTCTATTTTAAGCTGCACATTTCTAGACATTCTGGCAGTTCGACCGTGGATTTTTTGTTTCGGTATCTCTGGAATATGAGTGTGTGACTTGTTAGAATTGATCCTATTGAGAATACATAGAAAGGGCCTGTTATCTGTATCAAGATGATTCTAATTCGTCGGATATTATTTATTCTAGTATCTGGAACACGAAATACATAAAGTGGATCAAGAAAAAAAAAAATGGAACTATGATTCATACTAACTATTTAGACCTCGCAACCAGACTGAAAAAAAAATCCAGGTAGTTCTAGTTCTTAATAAAAAAAGAAATTTTCTTCCTTCCAATCCAATTTTGTTTACCCAAAAGATAACTTTTTTTTCTCTCGATTTTGTCTAGTCATTACACCGATTCAATAAATGATCATCAAGCGGTTTTTATTCGAAGAACCCTTGCCTTTTGTTTAACTTGAGACTCAATCATCGTGGCTCTAGTATGAATCTAAGGTTTTAATTGAACTGATTCATAGGATCGCAACAAGATAATTTCTATCAGAAAACTACTAGAAATTTTGATTTGGATAAATAAAAAATAGGGACGAGAAAAGTCAAGAGGCCTCTAATGATCAACATAAGGGAAAGAAAGACAGATGAGCCGACTTGAGATTTTTTGGCATTATCATCACAAAGAAGAAATTCTGGATTTTTCTTATTTCATATCTTCAAGGCAAATCGATCCAATACCGTAGCTGATGAAGTTTTTTAATATCCGTTGAAAATTTGTGTGTTTCTGCTTGAGCCGTACGAAATGAAATTTTCATATACGGTTCTCAGAGGGGGGGGTCGGACTAGTTACCTATCTCAATAAAGTATATGATTGGTTTGAGGAACGTCTTGAAATTCAGGCAATTGCGGATGATATAACTAGTAAATATGTTCCTCCTCATGTCAACATATTTTATTGTTTAGGGGGAATTACACTTACTTGTTTTCTAGTACAAGTTGCTACTGGTTTTGCTATGACTTTTTACTACCGGCCAACGGTTACAGAGGCTTTTTCCTCTGTTCAATATATAATGACAGAGGCCAACTTTGGTTGGTTAATCCGATCAGTTCATCGATGGTCAGCAAGTATGATGGTTCTAATGATGATCCTGCACGTATTTCGTGTATATCTTACAGGTGGATTTAAAAAACCCCGTGAATTAACTTGGGTCACAGGTGTGGTTTTGGCTGTATTGACTGCATCATTTGGTGTAACTGGTTATTCTTTGCCTTGGGATCAAATTGGTTATTGGGCAGTCAAAATTGTGACAGGTGTACCTGAAGCGATTCCGGTAATAGGATCCCCTTTAGTGGAGTTATTACGCGGAAGTGCTAGTGTGGGTCAATCCACTTTGACTCGTTTTTATAGTTTACATACCTTTGTACTGCCTCTGCTTACTGCCGTATTTATGTTAATGCACTTTCCAATGATACGTAAGCAAGGTATTTCGGGTCCTTTATAGGGAAAGCATATCATAGAGAATTCTAATTCTCATATATCATATCGGGTAGGTTGTGGTATTTCATTGCTACAAACATGGGTTATTGTAAAATAAGACATGTCATTTGGATACTTATCTTCAACTCCGAAGTATTTTGATACAAATAGTTGAAGCGAATTTTATGAAAGAAAATAAGACGGATTATGGGAGTGTGTGACTTGAATTATTGATTTGGCCATGCAGATAGAGAATTGGATCTGCCACATTAGAATTCACGACCAAAGGTGTCTCCGCATCCAATCAACACGTAAGTCTCCCATCTAGGAAGGATAGGCTGGTTCACTCGAGGAGAATATTTTCTATGATCATACCCCAACCATGTCATCCATGAACAGGCTCCGTAAGATCCCGTAGAGTATAAATGGAATAAGTCCTGTGATATGATCCAATTCTATATTTATTACACTTACTTTTTATTATAGTATGGAAATGCATTCATTTTCTTTGCATTAATTTCGATCGGCAATACTATCGGAGTAAAAGAGGGGATCTAAGGAAGAGCGTAGGCTAAACTTTTAGATTTTTTATTAGTAACAAGTAAATACTTTGTTTGGACGTAAGAAACTTACGATATTGAGGGGATAAACACCAACTAATCAAGAGACAATCCACAAAGCGATTGATCATGATCAAATTTGTAAGCCCACTTGGATATTGAGCATTTACACATAAGAATAGGATAGTAATTATAGGCGCAACTTCAGAAAAGATAATCTGATAAAGCTTTTCTTACCTTGAGTCATTATATAACCTATTCTATTGTGGATCTTCCGCGGTCTTATTTCTTTCATTCTTGCTCGAGCCGGATGATGAAAAATTCTCACGTCCGGTTCCTTTGGGGGATGGATCCTAAAGAATTCACCTATCCCAATAACAAAGAAACCTGACTTAAATGATCCTGTATTAAGAGCAAAATTAGCTAAAGGGATGGGACATAATTATTACGGGGAACCCGCGTGGCCCAACGATCTTTTATACATTTTTCCAGTAGTAATTCTAGGTACTATTGCATGCAATGTAGGTTTAGCGGTTCTCGAGCCGTCAATGATTGGTGAACCGGCGGACCCTTTTGCAACACCCCTGGAAATATTACCTGAGTGGTACTTCTTTCCCGTATTTCAAATACTCCGTACAGTACCCAATAAGTTATTGGGCGTTCTCTTAATGGTTTCTGTGCCAACAGGCTTATTGACAGTACCCTTTCTAGAGAATGTCAATAAATTCCAAAATCCATTTCGTCGCCCAGTAGCTACGACCGTTTTTTTAATCGGTACTGCAGTAGCTCTTTGGTTAGGTATCGGAGCAACATTACCCATTGAGAAATCCTTAACTTTAGGTCTTTTTTAGGGATTTTTCGGGTTGATTCATTCAACCGTGAAATCTCCTGCATGGGTATCTAGGAAACAGTTACTTCCAAGTGAATCTTCCCTAGATACCTAAAATCTATTTTATTATGATCCATTTCGCGAAAATATAGATTGTGCTAAAGATGCAAAATTGTTTTCTTTTTATTCTAACTCTATAAAAAAAGAGGAAAAAATTGCAATGGATTTAAAGCGAGAACTTGTTCTTAGGTAAATAAATTGGGAGATGCTTCTCTAGAGTGTCCCATATAAGCTTTTCATCCTCCATACGAAAACTGTTAATTCTCATAAGATCTTCTTCAGTCTTACTCAAAAGGTCCAATAGTGTATGTATATTGGCCCTTTTGAGACAATTATACGTTCTAGAAGGCAATTCTAATTGATCAATAAAAATACAATTCAATGGAATTCCTTTTTTGTTTTTCTTTAGATTAGTGAATCTTTTTTGAAAGGTTAAAAGGGGTGGAGTAAATCTGTTTTTATTTTGGTCGAAACTAGTGCCCCCCCCCTCCACGTGTAGAAAAGGAAAAAATAAATCAATCAAATTACGAGAAGCTTCATAAAGTGCTTCTTTAGGGGTTAAACTTCCATTCGTCCATATTTCTAGAAAAAGTATCTCGTGTTTTTCATTTCCATTCCCACAAGAAAAAATACTATAATTTACATTTCGAACAGGCATGGATACAGCATCTATAGGATAACTTCCATCTTGAGAGTTCTTTCTTAGTTCCGTATGATATCCGCGATCTCGCTTGATCTGTAACTCAATACAGAAATCTAGGGGCTCTCTCAAGTTAGCTATAGGTTGTGTCGTATCAACGATTTCTACGGAAGGCGGTAAGATTATATCTTGAGCGGTTATGTATCTAGGACCTTTGACACAAATTGATGCGTCTCTAACTCCATAGAGATTACTTTTCAATACAATTTCTTTCAAATTTAGTAAAATTTCTTGTATGGATTCTTCAATACCCACTATTGTAGAATATTCGTGTGGCACGTTCCCAAATTTTGCGCGTGTGATACATGTTCCTTCTATTTCTCCAAGTAAAGCTCTTCGCAAGGCAATACCGACAGTATCCGCTTGACCTTTTCTAAGCGGGGACAGAATGAAACGGCCATAATAAAGACGCTTACTATCTACTCTTGATTCAACACACTTCCACTGTAGTGTTTGGTTGGATGCTGTTACCTCCTCTCGAACCATAATAGACTAGTATTATTATTTGATCGGTGAATCGTTTATTTCTCTTGAAAGCGGTTTATTTCTTTTACAGACGTCTTTTTTTAGGAGGTCGACACCCATTATGTGGCATAGGTGTTACATCGCGTATACAACTTAACCGTACACCACTTTTAGCAATGGCTCGTAATGCGGCATCTCTTCCGCTACCAGCACCTTTTACCATAACTTCTGCTCGTTGCAAGCCCACTGTACGAATAGCATCTACTGCTGTTCTTTGACCCGCATAGGGTGATGCTTTTCTTGAGCTTTTGAATCCACAAGTACCTGCGGAGGACCAGAAAACCACCCGACCTTGCGGGTCTGTAACAGTTATAATGGTATTGTTGAAACTGGCTTGAACATGAATAACCCCTTTTGTTATTCTACGTGCACTCTTCCGTAAACTAAAACGGGCATTCCTACGCAAACCAATACGTATTCTCTTACGTGAACCTATTTTTGACATAGCTTTTGTCATATTTTATTATCTCATAAATATGAGTTGGAAATAACAAAAAGAAAAAAAGATACAAAGATATCCGTTTCGGGGTAAAATATATTCTTTACTTGAATTTTTTTATTTTGAATTTGGACATTTCCGTGGGTACTTTATTTTGACTTTTTAGAGGGGAAAGCTTCTTTTTCGAAGGATTACCCCTGTCTTTGTTTATGCTTCGGATTGGAACAAATGACTCTAATTCGCCCACGCCTATGAATCAGGCGACATTTTGTACAAATTTTGCGGACGGAAGCTCGTATTTTCATATTTAGGTACTCCTTTTATGAATCTACTCTTTTGGAAAAAATAAGTCTCTTCATTTAAATTTTGAAACTTGGAATTTATTACCCTAGAAAAACCTAATCCTTTGAATCTTTGGTATCCTTCAAATCTTCCGTATCCTTTGAGTTTTCGTTACGCTTCGAATCTTTATGGGGAAGTCTAAAAATTATACGTCCCTTGCTTGAATCATAACGACTTACTTCAATTTTGACCCTATCCCCCATAAGTATTCGTATAGAACTGGACCGGATTTTTCCTGAAATATAGCCCAGGATGATGGTGTCATTTTCTAGGCGAACGCGGAACATTCCGTTGGGTAGGGCTTCCGTAACTAAACCTTCGAAAGTTACTTTTGCTTCTCTCGGTTTTTTTTTTTCTCTCCTATTTTTTTTTTCTGTCATATTTTTTTTCTCCTATTTTTTGATTTTTATTTCCAAAATAGGAAGTTCGAGATAGAATTCGTGCACTATAGGCGGGGCCATTACCATATATAACATAAGACTTCTCCCCCGATTCTCTTTAGTCGAGCTTCTCGATCTGTTATTATACCTCTAGAAGTAGAAAGAATAGCAATTCCCATTCCGCCCAAAACCTTAGGAATTCCTTGATAGTTAGCATAAATTCGTAAGCCAGGTCGGCTGATACGCTTTAAAAAGGTTCTAGTTCTATATATTCCCTTTCTAGTCTTTCTCTTTTGATGCCGCAAAGTTGAAACCAAGAAATATCTGTTATTTTCCTGATGTCTTCGAACACTTTCAATAAAACCCTCTCGTAGAAGTATTTTAACAATGTTTTCGGTAATATTTGTAGATACTACTCGAACAGTTCCTTTTTTATTCATGTCCGCGTTTCTTATAGAGGTTAGTAAATCAGCAATAGTGTCCTTGCCCATAAGACTCTAATTCTAGGTTCCTCCTTATTTTTCTATAATGAACATGTTTTCTTTTTTCTTTTAATTTTTTATTTTAAAGCATATACGTGAGAAACAATCTACTAATTTTTCTTTGATCTATATCTCGTCTACTAGTATTTATAATACTTCAGGAGCTAATGAAACTATTTTAGTAAAATTCAATTCTCTCAATTCCTCGGCAATCGCGCCAAAAACTCGAGTTCCTTTTGGATTTCCTTTTTGATCAATGATAACTGCTGCGTTGTCATCATAGCGTATTATTATACCGTCTTCGCATTTGAATTCTTTACATGTACGTACAATTACAGCTCGAATTACTTCAGATCTTTCTAGAGGCATTTGGGGCACTGCGTCTTTGATTACAGCAACAATAACATCACCAATACGAGCATATCGCTGATTACCAGCAGCTCCTATGACTCGAATACACATCAATTTTCGGGCTCCACTGTTATCTGCTACATTTAAAAGGGTCTGAGGTTGAATCATATTATTTTGATTTCAATTTATTATTTCAATGCAAAAGGAGGAAATCAATATTGTCTATCTATTTATAGAAGGAAAAATCTGGGTTTTCAATATTCTTTTTTGGGGTTCGATATCCCTAATCGAAGAAATTGACTTCGTATGGGCATTTTACTGGCAGCTATTTCCATAGCTGCTCTAGCTACAGTTTCGGATACTCCGCTCATTTCATAAAGTATTCGACCCGGTTTAACAACGGCTACCCAATATTCGGGGGATCCCTTTCCAGAGCCCATACGTGTTTCTGTGGGTCTTATTGTAACCGGTTTGTCGGGAAATATACGTACCCATAGTTTTCCACCACGACGTGCATATCGTGTCATTGCTCTTCGCCCTGCTTCTATCTGTCTCGCTGTGATCCAAGCGGGTTCAAGTACTTGAAGAGCGTATCTACCGAAACAAATACGATTGCCTCGATGGGATTTTCCCTTCATTCTTCCTCTATGTTGTTTACGAAATCTAGTTCTTTTGGGGTTATAGTCGATGGTTCTTTCTTAGTTCCATCTCTACTGCAAAACTGGACATGAGAGTTTTTTCTCATCCAGCTCCTCGCGAATAAAATGAGAAAGCATGTAAATTTCTCTAATTCCTAATAAATATTCAAAGATATTACGGATAGATACACATCAATATATAATAGAAAAATATATAGTTAAGAAAGAAGATCTAGAATATATTCAAATTCTATATTTGGATAGAATGTAATCCTTCTTTTTCTAAGGAATTCCCTTATTTTTACTCTTATTGAATCGTGGTAAAGTATTCTAATGCAATAAAGATTTCGCGGGCGAATTTTTACTCTTTCCTGTCTTATTTGTTAATTTCTAACTTACCAAATAAAGCAATTTTTTTGGTTTGTTCCGCCATCCCACCCAATGAAGTATTAGGATTCTTTTCAATAAAATCCTATCCAGTCATAGGTTTTGTCGTTCCCACAGCTTCTCCTTTAATGGTTAGGTTTGAATCCTGCAATGGAGCTTCCAAAAAATTTCTTTCCGAGTCAATTTTCTCAGTTTTATTAACACGGGCTACTCCTTATTATTGCTTCTAATTTGTATTTTTTGTTTCAAGTTACGATTTCGAATTCTCTCTTATTTTTATTATTTTACTATATTGTGCTTTATCACATTGCCTTTTATGGTGTAATCCATAGACCATACACATCGGAATCCTATATCTTTCTTATTCTTTTTTCTTCTATCTATCATCCCTCCTTTTATCCACATCCTTTTAGTTTTGCTTCACAACCTAGAATCCTGTTTCTTTTTTAGAGAAAAAAATGCAGTTGCTACAACTATATGATAGATTCGTTCATTTATGATCGATGTATTTATTCACATAGTGACTGTTTCTTAGTTAGGATCTTGATAATACGAAGCAATAGGTTGGTTATTTAGTTAATTTTATAGAATTACTAAGTTTTTTCTATTTTTAGTAGGGTTCGGTCAATTTTTTCGAATCCCATTTTTGGCCCTAAAGAAAAAACTAACGAGTCACACACTAAGCATAGCAATTATATTAAAAGATTTAGAAATTTTCATTAAATCTTATAGAAAGAGATATAATTTCTTCTTTTTTTCAGGGATTTCGGGAAAAATAAGGTTCTTTTCTTTTTTATTCTATCACAGGGCAGAATGGGAAGACAAGGTTAGTTATTCTTCTTCTACGAATATCCAAATTTTTACACCTAATACTCCATAGATAGTTCGAATTGGATAGCAGCAATAATCTATTTTAGCGCGAATTGTTTGAAGGGGAAGTCTACCCTTTTTGATGCATTCGGCACGTGCAATTTCTTTCCCTGCTAGACGACCTGCAATTTGGATTTTTACTCCCTTTATATCTGCTTTTTTAGTTAATTCAATGGCTTTTTTCATTGCCTTTCGGAATGAAACTCTATTTTTTAATTGGAAAGCTATATATTCTGCAAGAATGTTAGGTTGTCTATAAGGTTCTTTAACTTTTTCGATAGCAATATTAAGTCTCTGGTTTACAGAATTCACTTCCTTTTGGAGATCTTTCTCTAATTCTTCGATTGCTCCTTTTTTTTTTAATAAATTGGGGAATCCAATATGGATTATGACGTGGGTTGTGTCAATTTCTTTTTGAATTTCTATATGTGTAATTACTTCGGAACTTGAGTCTGATTCTATTTTTCTATTCGAGCCTTTTTTCCTATTCTTTTGTATATAGTTCTTGATACAATTCCGTATTTTTTTATCTTCCTGTAGACCTTCAGAATAATTTTTTGGTTGTGCGAACCAAAAGGAATGGTGATTTTGGGTTGTACCAAGTCTGAAACCGAGTGGATTTATTTTTTGTCCCATATTTTTCTATTCTATTTTTTTTATTGGGAATCGAAATCTTAGATTAATCTAAAGATTTTTTCGATTTCTTTACTATATTTAGTACAATTGTTATATGACACATGGTTTTTTTTATAGGATAACCGCGTCCTCGAGCCCGAGGTCTGAATTTTTTCATAATAGTACTTCTACTAACTTCCGCTTTAGTGATGAATAAACTCGCTTTGTCGAAATTCCTATAATGAGTAGCATTTGCTGCTGCCGAATAAACCAACTTTAAGATGGGATAAGATGTTCGATAAGGCATGAGGTTCAGTATCATAACGGTTTCCTCGTAGTAACGCCAGCGAATCTCATCAAGAACTCTTTGTGCTTTGAAAACAGACATATGTATGCGTTTTTGAGCTTTGAAAACCCGTTCGAACTTAAGTAGACGATCGGTTGGAACTTTTCTTGCGAGTTTCCTTAGCTCGTTCTTCTTTTTCTTTATCCTAGGGGTATACTTTACCAATTTGAAACTTGTCATAAATAAGGTTATTACCCGATTACCTTTGCTTTAATTTGATATAAAATGGGTTTATTCTGAATCTTTCTATTCTGAATTCAGTTAACGACGAGATTTAGTATCCTTTCTCGCACTTTCATAACTCGTGAAATGCCGAGTAGGCACGAATTCCCCCAATTTGCGACCTACCATCGGATTTGTTATGTAAATAGGTATATGTTCCTTTCCATTATGAATCGCGATTGTATGGCCAACCATTGCGGGTAGAATGCTAGATGCCCGGGACCACGTTACTATTGTTTCTTTCTCCTCCTTCATATTGATCTTTTCGATTTTTGCCAATAAATGACGAGCTACAAAAGGATTCGTTTTTTTTCGTGTCACAGCTGATTACTCCTTTTTTCTTTTTAAAGAGTGGCATCCTATGTCCACTATCTCGATCGAGGTATGGAGGTCAGAATAAATAGAATAATGATGAATGGAAAAAAGAGAAGCTGTATAAGGGGCGGATGTAGCCAAGTGGATCAAGGCAGTGGATTGTGAATCCACCATGCGCGGGTTCAATTCCCGTCGTTCGCCCATCGCATTATTGCAAATTCCAAAAATGCAATTTTCCATATTCCTAGTTACGTATTTACTTACGGCGACGAAGAATAAAACTATCACTATATTTTTTCCTTTTCCTAGTTCTTCTTCCAAGCGCAGGATAACCCCAAGGGGTTGTGGGTTTTTTTCTACCAATGGGGGCTTTCCCTTCACCGCCCCCATGGGGGTGGTCCACAGGGTTCATAACTACCCCTCTTACTACGGGGCGTTTACCTAGCCAACACTTAGATCCGGCTCTACCCAAACTTTTTTGGTTCACCCCAACATTACCCACTTGTCCGACTGTTGCTAAGCAGTTTTGGGATACCAAACGGACCTCCCCAGATGGTAATCTTAAAGTGGCCAATTTACCCTCTTTTGCAATCAGTTTCGCTACAGCACCTGCTGCTCTAGCTAATTGCCCACCCCTTCCACGTGTGATTTCTATGTTATGTATGGCCGTGCCTAAGGGCATATCGGTTGAAGTAGATTCTTCTTTTTTCTCAAAAAACCCCTTCCCAAACTGTACAAGCTTCTTCCAAAGCATACGGCTTTCTAGATGTATATGACGATCTCTAGACAGATGGATCTTATATGAATCGTATGATGAAGTACCACATCAGTGGATATATAGAAAAGGAATCCAAATCCGCCGAATCGCTCATGTTATGATCTTCTACATCCTAGGTCTCCGCGTTCCGTCATCTGGCTTATGTTCTTCATGTAGCATTCAGATCGAATGACTCTATGAAATTACGTCGATACTTCCACATATTATGGGTAACGTAGGAGACATCCCTATTTTCACCCGGAGGTCTTAATTACCACTGCTTAGCTTTCAATTCGCCTCTGACCATCAAATTAAATGTGAATAACCCGTCCTCCTCTCTTTGAAACAAGGGGCGCTTCCGGTTCTGTGCGTGCTTCAAACAATTTTGTCTTCTCCATATTACCATATCTCCAGAGTCAATAATTTTCTATGAGGAACTACTGAACTCAATCACTTGCTGCCGTTACTCAACAGTTTTCTGTTGAGGTCTATCCCGTAGAGGTAGTCAAATTGGATCAGTGATCGATTTCTAGGTTTCGTCGTAAACCTAATTGGTTACTTCCAATTACGTAAATCAATAGTTCAAACCGCACTCAAAGGTAGGGCATTTCCCATTGATATAGGAACTTTTGTACCAGAAACAATAGTATCTCCAATTATAGCCCCTCTGGGATGTAAAATATATCTCTTCTCACCATCCCCATAGTGTATGAGACAAATGTATGCATTTCGATTAGGGTCATATTCTATGGTTACGATTCTACCAGATATGTCTTTTTGATTCCGTCGAAAATCGATTTTACGGTATAGGCGCTTATGACCTCCCCCTCTATGCCTTGCGGTAATGATTCCTCTGGCATTACGACCTTTACCACAACGGTGCCGTCCATGGATCAATTTATTTCGTGGATTGGATTTCACTTGCCTGTCTACGGTTCCCTTGCGTGTGCTCGGGATAGGTGTTTTGTATAAATGTTTCGCCGTATTATTAAGTATTCTCCTTTAGTTCTTTTCTCTATCTAGAAGTGGAATAGAATAGCCCGGTTGAAGGGTAATGATCATACGTCTGTAATGCATTGTATGTCCCAGAATAGGTCCCATTCTTCTACCCTTTCCGGGTAGTCGATGGCTATTCACAGCTACTACCTTAACACCAAAGAAGAGTTCGACCCAATGCTTTATTTCTGTCTTAGTGAATCCCGATTCGACATTAGAAGTATATTGATTCTTTCCCAATAAACGAAGGCTCTTTTCTGTAAATACTGCGTATTTGATTCCATCCATAAATCGACTTTCCCTCCTATGCTCTGAGTTCCAGTATCGATAAGAATTCGAGTTCTTATTGTTCTT